TTTAATATTATTGCATTCTTTATTACATTCTATTTATTACATTCTATAAATATATATTATATATATTATTATATATATTATTATAAATATAATATAATTATAAATATTATAGTTTATAATTATAAATATTATAGTTAGAAATATAGAATAGAACTATATATTATTAGAATAAAACTAGAATATATAGTTCTATTAATTTAGAATAAAACTAGAATATATAGTTCTATTAATATATAGTTCTATATAGTTAGATATATAGTTCTATTAATATATAGTTCTATATAGTTAGATATATAGTTCTATTTAATTAGATATATTTTAGATATATTTGGATATTAGATATATTTAGATATATAATATCTAGCATAGTATAATTTAAATATATAGATTAATATATATAAATTAATATATATAGAGTATAATATATACAGAGTTATAGAATAGAGTATAGAGATAGAAAGCGGGTAGCGGGAATCGAACCCGCATCGTTAGCTTGGAAGGCTAGGGGTTATAGTCGACGTTGATTCATCGTCTTTAATGTCTCTAATTCAAAACCGAACATGAAACTTTGGTTTCATTCGGCTCCTTTATGGAATATGGAAAAATTTCCGGCTATAAGCCGTGAGCGAAAAAAAAAAATTCGACCCATAACATCTATGTCAGCTTTTTCTTTTTGTCTTAATGCATTCAAAACAACGCGCTTTCTAGATGATCCCTCTAGACAAGGCGGATTTTAATAATCTTTCTAGTTACTTCGTTCTCTATTTCTATTTGAGAGAATCCTTAGGAAAAGCATTTTGTTTCCACCGAGCTAAAACAAGATGTCGATGTCTATAGTAAACCAAAGTCATCGTTTAATACTTATTTTGCTTCAATCTCGACTATACAAAACAAACAAAAAATTGAAGATTTAGTTACGATTAGAAATACACCTTTCTGCCTTTATCCATAAATCCTTTACTCATACTCATTCAATTGGAAGTATTGATCCAATAAAAAAAATTATGTTTCGTAATCTCATAATCCAATTTTTCAATTTCTAATTGATTCTTGGATACAAATCACGAGAATGTATATTTCTTCCTCGAATTTTTCATTGAGAGGTAAAGGATTAAATCCTTTTAAGAAATAAAGTTTTTGATCGGAATATGCAACGAGAGATCCCTTAACTATTATATTAAGATTAATAGAACGAATCGCACTTTTACCACTAAACTATACCCGCTATGATGCGATTATTGTATATAAATGAATCTTTTGTCGAGTAAGAGAATCGGGCATAATCAAGGTAGGATCATAAAAGAATCATGAAAATTCGATAGAGCGTTAATCTATTGTATTTTTTCAGGGAACCCAATGAGATTAGGAAAAGGGGACTCATTGATTCTATATCATTTGATCCTATATCATATATCATAGGAATGGAAATAGTCCTGTCCTGCCTCTGATTCTTGTTGTTTCAATAACAATTTGTTTTCGAATCAAATAAATCATTTTATCTACCCCGATTTCTTGCAACAAAAATGGCCCGTGTCGCGGGCCAGGCCGTGGAAATAAAAGGGGACTTTTGAGACGAAATAAAAAAGTAGTTTATTTTTTATTTATATTTATAATTTATAAATATAAATAATCATAAATATAATCTTTTATAAATCAAAGAAGTCGTATTTATTTTATATTTTTTATATTATATCAATCAATATTTCAATCAATATTATATTGATTGATATATATTGATTGGTTGATTGGAATATTGAGGTGGAGATATCTTTTTAGAGCCCTTACTTTATCACTTTATCTAAATGAAATTGGAAGAATTGCTGATGAAAGTTTTTTTTTTAGTTTTATTATATTATTATATATTATTTATATTATTATATAATATTATTATATAATATTTTTATTTATATTTATTTATTTTATATTTATTTATATTATATATCTTATATTTATATTATATATATTATATATCTTAATATCTTATAATCTTATTATATACTAAATATACTAAAAATACTAAATATACTAAAATAAAACTTTTCCTTTTTTTACTATATCATTTTACTATATTATTTACTATATTATTTTTATTTCTTTATTTATATTTTTATTTAGATATTTACATAATATTTATATAATATCGTAAAAAAAAAAAATTATATAATTATAATATAATAAATTAAGACTATATAAATATAATATAATTATCTATATATTAAAATTATCTATATATAAAGTGATATGTGATATATTGATATATTTAAGTAAGTAATAAGTAATATAATATAAGTATAAGTAATATATAATATAATATAAGTAATAAAATAAATAAAAAAAGAATCAAAAAAGAAAAGAGACATAGAAAAGGGCTTTTTTCAAGCCCCTTGTGTAATGTAACATAGTAATTATCTTTTTTAATTGGGAGAGATGGCTGAGTGGACTAAAGCGTCGGATTGCTAATCTGTTGTACGAGTTATTCGTACCGAGGGTTCGAATCCCTCTCTTTCCGGTTCCGTTGACGACTTGTTATTTTTTATTTTATTCTATTTTATTCTTCACGTCCAGGATTACGCCCTGGATCATTAGATAAAAATCCGAAGATGAAGAGGGAAACAAAGAATATCACGACTGTGTAAACAAAGAGTTTGAGAGTAAGCATTAGACAATCTCCAAGATCTTTTTGGGGGTTTGGAAAAAAAGAAAATAGATTCTCTATTTTTATACCACTATAGATTGATACCAAGAAATGAAATGGTTTCTAGAAATTTCTAGAAATCGAAAAGAATTTTAAAAAATTCATTTGTAATAAGAGTCGAGTCTTTCATTGCCAAAAATTTTCTTTCATACCCATAATTAGATATTGCGATTAGATATTGCGGAGGACTCTATATAGGGTCTCTTTCAACGGAATGGAAAAAAGTTCCGAATGAGGAAATGGAAATGGGGTAATCCAGATTTTTCGCGTCTATACAATAACTTCAATGTTTGAATTGAGGGCTTATACTATTACTATAAGACTTATCTGATCTTATCAATTGCTAGAATTTTTTTTTCTCAAAAAAATCATGAATTATTCTAGAACAGTATTAAATAAAGATCTTATCGAAAACTTACAGCAGCTTGCCAAACAAAGGCTAATAGAAAAAAGAGCACAGGGATTACTGGCATAACATCTACGATTGGATTCAAAAAAGCGTAGGCTTCAGGCAATTTTGTGAAGAAAAAACTGTTTGAATAAAAGGCAGAATTAAGACAGATACAAATCAAACTAAAAAGATTAAGCATAACAAAAATTTGGTTCTTGAAGATAATTGTATTTTGACTGAGTTATTAATATGCCATTGATATAGATATAAAAATGGATATAAAATAAAGTAAGGTAGACCAAAAACTTGAAACTCACCCAATCAAAAATCCTTCAATTCTCAACTAAAAAAAGAATAGAAGAAATCCTATTTTCATACAATATCTTAATGGAATTATATATTATGATCAATAAATTCAGTTTAATTCTATATCTACACATATCAAAATCCGAGCAACAAGCTAATCCATTTCATAGATTGGCCGGGAATTGACAAAGACCCAATACCAATATTAGTTTTTATTAGTCTTGAATCGAAATAAAAATGGGGCGTGGCCAAGTGGTAAGGCAACGGGTTTTGGTCCCGCTATTCGGAGGTTCGAATCCTTCCGCCCCAGAGCATACCTATTCTATATATCAAAATAAAATAAAGAGTGTCTTTTGGAACAACCTTCTATTTAAGGTAAGGGTATAATAAATGCAATTCTTGTTTCTTTTTTTAATGACTTTTCTCGAAAGCATATCTTTTTCACAAATATTATCATGTTCAAATAATACGCAGATGTAATTGAATCGATTTTTTTTTTTCAGGAAAGATGAAATGGAAACATAGATCAAAAGAGTTTGAATTTAAAAAAAGTCATACGGGTTTTTCATCATATCTTTATCCTCTTCATATTTACGTTAGTTATTTAGAAAAAAGTCTTACGTCCCACACCTATTTGAGTTTTCAATGATGCACTTTTTGAATTTAATCAATGGGATTAAGTCTCTTAACTTAAGGCCGGTTTAGGGTAAAAAAAATAAGAAACAATGATTTAATCTGAACCTCTTTGGCTTTGCTTTGTACCTATAAAAAGATAATCTAGCATCTAATAAAATAAGATCTTTCTATATTTGATTTATCGTTCATCATCCCCTACTATGATAATTGGGAAAGTAGATAGGAATAAATTAGCAATGGAAAATATTCATTTCAATGCCCGTGTCTGTTCGAATTTTATTAACAAACAAAGAAAATACATATGTTACACATCTATTTTCTTTTAACTAACTTCATTTCAGATATTTTGTCTTTGGCTTTAATGAATAATTCTAAATTTATCTAACAATTGAGACAGGGTTGATTCATATATCCTATTCACTTTACTTTAGAGAAAGCTTTCAGAAAGACTCAAGTCAAATAAACTACTCATAAAATGCAGAAATGCTTATATGTATGTATTTTTATCATTCTATTTCATTGATACCCTTGTTTCCATTTTTGTAATATAAAAAAAATTGTCATCCCTCCCTTAATGTTAAACTAAATATTTAACATAGAATATCCATAATTAATTCTAGTGACAATTGTTTAGTCTATCTGATAGAGAGGGAGACTCCCAGTATTTCGATTCTGATTTTATCAATCAATATGAAAGAATACCAACTTAAATCTTCCCCTACATCAGTCTGCCGTTCCACAAAAAAAAGAAATTGGATTGATTTTTTGGCCTATCTACTTTTTTAAATCGTTGATGTTTTAATCCGAATCAAAATTAGGGGTATTTTATCTCTCTTATGATGATAAAAAGGAGTCCTTACTGTAAAACGTTATTCAAATAATGATATTGAGATAGGCAATTTTTCAATTCAATCTTTTTAATGATTTTTTAGGAGTTCTTGGTACTTGAAGAAGTGTGAGATTGACGAATCCATTCTACCGAATCACTTGAAGATGAAGATTCAAAAAGAACTTATTTCTTCGTTGCTAATATTAGAATTGTAAATTACAAAATATTCATACAATAAAATATGGGGTTCATTTGAATTCTTTCTGACACTTCTTCAGAAATTACTTAATAGAAGTTAAAAAATCTAGATTCCTATGTCCCGGGGAACCAATGACTATTCACGATTCCATAATTGAATCAATTACATACCGGTTCAAAACTCAAGGAATGTTATGGTAAAACATCGTTTGAAACGATGTAACGTGCGACTTGAAGGACATGCTCGGCTGTGGATTCTTACATCCACCTTATTTATTATATAGTATAGCGGAATGAATATATAGTATAGAGGAATGAAGGCACTCTTGGCTCGACATCATTTGTTCTGTTATACACTAGAACCCTCTTTTCTTGTTGGGTTTTAATGTAAATAGTACAGTACAGGATGGAGCTCGAGTAGAAAATATTGATTTATTTCTCAGGGGCAAGAATCTAAGGTTAGTGCCAATCAATAAGTTGGAACAACCTCGTAAGTATATTTTCGATATAGGAATTGAAAGGATCCAATTCGAACAAGTTTCAAATCCAAGAATAAAGTTTGTTGGAATTGGCCAAATTCTTTTGAGCAAAAAAAGTGTATCACGCAGGAATCAATCATTAGTCTGATTCTTTGATAGCTTTGATAGAAAGAAATCACAAAAAGTGGTATGTTGCTGCCATTTTGAAACGATTAAAGATCACCGAAGTAATGGCTAAACCCAATGATTCAAGGTAAAGATAAAGGATCCTGGAACAAGGAAATCCCGTTTTCAATTGTTTCAACAATTAGATCAGAATAAAGAATTAAAATAGATTCTATTCTATATAAAGCAGACAAACAAAAAGAAAAGGGATTCGAGCTCGCTCAATAAATGAAATGTCTAAAAGGTTTCCTTTGAGGTATTTAAAAGTTATCCAATTTGAGTTAGGAGGGTACGAATTATTTTTCTTTTTTGGTAAATTAAATAAAAAGAAAAATAAGAAAAAGGGGACTTAAATCATAGTCTAATTGATTTGATGATTTTATGGATCTATTTGACATTAAAATTCTATATACATAAGCAGAACTTCGAATGATTTTTCTTGAGCCATCTGAGGAGAAAACTTCTTATGCGTTTCTAGGGGGGTTATCCACCTCTATCCCAATGAGCCGTTTATCGAATCGTTGCAATTGATGTTCGATCACGAAGAGAAGGAAGAGATCTTCGGAAAGTGGGTTTTTATAGTCCGATAAAAAATGAAACCTACTTAAATGTTCCTGCTATTCTATATTTCCTTGAAAAAGGCGCTCAATCTACAGGAACTGTTAATGATATTTTAAAGAAGGCGGGGATTTTTATGGAATTTCATCTTAATCAAAGGCAATTTACTTAATGAAATACAAAAAAGAGAGTGTAAGTAATTTGTATATATATATCTTTGTATAACAATAGCATAACCTTTTTCTCTACTATCCTCCCTTCTCTTGTTCTATTCATATTCTATTCATACTTTTTTTCTACCATATTGTGGTCTATAACGAAAAAAATCTATTTTTTTATCTTATTGATATAAATTGAATTGATTTGATAGAAATTGATACTAAGATGGATGGAAAAAAAGCAAGTGATTAAATTTAAATGAAGTAATTCGGTTTCGAAATAAAAGAATTTTATATTATTCTCAATGGGTTGTTTTTCCTTGGAACTCTATTAACAAATAATAAAAAAAAGGGGGTTGGGCTTTCTTAGTCTACTTAGTATTGATTGAATAAAACCAAGAAATTTTTCCTAGTTCTTCCTTAATTTATTCTTCTACCCATAGCTTTTTTGTTTGTATCTATGTAGATACAGTGTCAATCCAATACAAGTCCTTAGTTTTGATTATATTATTTTAGATTATTTATTTATTATTATATTATTATAATTATATTATAATTATATTATTTAATATTATATTATTATTATATTAATATTATATTATTTATATTATTATATTATAATAGTGTATTTATTATTATATTATAATTATATTATAGTGTATTATTAAGTGTATAGTAAATTTATTTATATTTTTTTATTTATATTTTAATTTTCAATTTCTATTTTTTTTTTTATTTAAATATTTAAATTGAATTAATGAATTAATTCAAATTAATTCTTTTGTTTTCTTCATTGTATTGTGTATTTTTTTTTCAACGCATTCACATTTATATTGACAACAGTGTATCAAATAAATATAATCCGATCTGATCTGGGTAATTAGATTTTATTTGTGGATCTATTTATCTCTATTCCATAGGTTTGGTTTTTTCTTCATTCAAATGATGGGTTTGTTGGATTTGCTGTGATACAATTTTTTTTTTGAAAAAATGTATTGTTATAAAAAAATAAAATAGAAAAATATAAATACAATACATATACATAAATTAAATATTAAATGTAAATATTAAATATACATATAAAAAATGATAGCATAAGAGAAGACAAGAAATGGTCGATAAATTTTGACTTTATCTATACTATACTATAACTATATTTTTATTACTATATTTTTATTTTTTTGAGGAATCTTTTCTATTTTTATCTGTTCTTTTTTGTTCAGAATCGATTAGAAATTTTTATATTTCATTTCGTGTTCATTTCTTGCTAGTTTAATGTTTTGATTGTGTCGCGCGATTCAATCTCTTTTTTTTTTATTCCGATTATATCTACATAACCTAATTATTTTATTTGGGTTGCTAACTCAACGGTAGAGTACTCGGCTTTTAAGTGCGGCTAACAGCTTTTACACATTTGTATGAAGAAAGGGATTCGTCCATACCATCGGTATAGTTTGTAAGGCCACGACTGATCCTGAAAGGAATGAATGGAAAAAACAGCATGTCGTATCAATGGAGAATTCTGAGAATATTTCATTCCTTTCAGGATCAGTTCCAAATCCTCTTTGAATTCTTTGTGTGGAACATAAAAAAATGAATTCAAAGTTGGGTCGAGTTAATAAATGGATAGAGCCCTACGACTCCAATTAGAATTACAGGGAAATAAAAAAGTAACGAGCTCCTGTTCTTAATTTGAATGATTTTCCGATCTAATTAAACGTTAAAAATATATTAGTGCCTGATGCGGGAAGGGCTTTTCCATGAGTGGATTTTCGATTTTTTAATGAGTCCTAACTATTAGCTATTCTCCACTATGCGGGGGAGTTGAATGTGTAGAAGAAAGAGTATATTGATAAAGAAATTAGTTTCAAAAATCAAAAGAGCGATTGGCTTGAAAAAATAAAGGATTTCAAACCATCTTGTTATCCTATAATAAACATAAACCAATTAGATGGAAAAAAGAGAGGATAGAAAGTTCGTTGATGAGTTTACCCATTTCCGGGGTATCTATTCTTTTTTTATTATACCATTTTGTTTTTACTGTATCGCACTATGTATCATTTAATAACCCAATAAATCCCCTATCTTTGCTTCAATCAAATGGAATTGAAAATGGAGAAATATCAAAGATATTTAGAACTAGATATAGATAGATCTCGAAAAAATGACTTCTTATACCCCCTGATCTTTCGAGAATATATTTATACACTTGCTCATAATCGTGGTTTAAATAGATCTATTTTTTTGGAAAATGTAGGTTATGATAATAAATCTAGTTTACTAATTGTAAAACGTTTAATTACTCGAATGTATCAACAGAATCATTTGATTATTTCTGCTAATGATTCTAACCAAAATTCCTTTTTTAGGTACAACAAGAATTTGTATTCTCAAATGCTATCAGAGGGGTTTGCAGTCATTGTGGAAATTCCATTTTTCCTACGATTAGTATCTTCTTTAGAAAGGTCAGAAATAGTAAAATCTCATAATTTACGATCAATTCATTCACTATTTTCTTTTTTAGAGGGCAAATTTCCACATTTAAATTCTATGTCGGATGTACTAATATCTTACCCCATCCATCTAGAAAAATTGGTTCAAACCCTCCGTTACTGGGTGAAAGATCCCTCTTCTTTGCATTTATTACGACTCTTTCTTCACGAGTATTGGAATTGGAACAGTCTTATTATTCCAAATATTCCAAAGAAATTCATTTCCATTTTTTTAAAAAATAATCCAAGATTATTCCTGTTCCTATATAATTCTCATGTATATGAATATGAATCCATCTTCTTTTTTCTTCGTAACCAATCCTTTCATTTACGATCGACATTTTTTCGGGTCCTTCTTGAGCGAATATATTTCTATGGAAAAATAGAACATTTTGTAGAAGTCTTTGCTAATGATTTTTGGTCCATCCTATGTTTGTTCAAGGATCTTGTCATACATTATGTTAGATATCAAAGAAAATCAATCCTGGCTTCAAAGGATACACCTTTTCTGATGAAAAAATGGAAATATTACCTTGTCAATTTATGTCAATGTCATTTTGATGTGTGGTTTCAACCAGAAAAGATCAATATAAACCCATTATCTAAGCATTCTCTCGACTTTTTGGGTTATCTTTTAAGTGTACGACTAAACCCTTCAGTGATACGGAGTCAAATGCTAGAAAATTCATTTATAATAGATAATACTATGAATAAACTCGATACAATAGTTCCAATTATTCCTTTGATTGGGTCATTGGCAAAAATGAAATTTTGTAACGCAGCAGGACATCCCATTAGTAAACTGACTCGGGTGGATTCGTCGGATTCTGATATTATCGACCTATTTGTGCGCATATGCAGAAATCTTTCTCATTATTATAGCGGATCCTCAAAAAAAAAGAGTTTGTATCGAATAAAATATATACTTCGACTTTCTTGTGTTAAAACTTTGGCTCGTAAACACAAAAGTACTGTACGCGCTTTTTTGAAAAGATTGGGTTCAGAATTATTGGAAGAATTTTTTACGGAGGAAGAACAGATTTTTTCTTTGATCTTCCCAAGAGCTTCTTCTATTTCACGAAGGTTATATAGA